CAAACATATAATAACGGATTCTAAATTGTAACCAAGCGTCGCCCATCGGTTCTATACCCGATTCATAACTAGAAAGTTTCTCCGGCCCTTTCCTAATAGGGGCTAAAATTCCGGAAATGAAAAATGCCAAAATAGGAATAAGACTTGATATTATTAGAAATGCCCAAAAAAGATCATATTCGTAAAGCAAAAACATAGACGCACTCCTATGAACTTGGAAAATATACCGGATTAGTCGATTCGAATTGAAGTTGTCAAGTCACCCATAACCGTTTAGTCAAAACAAGAATTCATTTTGAATTTTAACCAAACCATCTCGTTTCCTTTGTTTATTGCGGGGCATATATACTTTCAAGATTAATCGACTGACTTGACTCGGATCCTATTTCCAGTCTACTTCCCGTCTACTTAATTTTTTTATTTTCTTTAATTGATTTAGTTAGTATAACTCTAACTATTACGCTTAGACAAATTCTCTTGTTTCACCTAGGATTCTTGCTAAAGAAAGCGACTTCCAAATAAAAAAAGAAGAATTCTATTTGATTTTTTGTTTAAGAATTTCTAACTTCGTATTATTTGAAATTTTTTTTTATAAAAATTATAGATTTCTATTTTTTTTTTTGTTTTTATCGGGAATTTTTTTTGTCGTTTTTTTTTCTTAGTGATTTAGAATATAACATCAAATAGAAGATAATGGGTCGGTATTTCAATCTCAGGATTTCGAATATCTTAATCTTAGTGTTGGTATATTCCGTTTATTAGAATCTGGTTGGATTTTTCTCTTGATTGAATACAGAAAAAGAAGACCATTGCCTTTTTGTTGTGCTTCGCTAGGTGTAGGTAAGGTATATGAAGAAAAGGCTTCTTTAAAATTGTTGACAATGAAACTTACCAAAGAGATTTGTTTTTCAACAAACTTTGGTTTGTACACAAATCCATCAGGTTATTCCCTAGATCTATGTGAATTACTCTTGGAGTTTTTCACCGGGCTCGTGTCATGATTTTTACTTCTTAAATTCATTAGACAAGGAGTATCAATAACTTACACTTTACCCCTTGATTGGGGGTAGGAAATTTGATATAGAATTTCCCTCCGAAGATTAATCACGAAAGGTTTATTTGTTTATCCACGACTGGATAAGTATTGATTCGATCCCTTCAAATGCGTTTTTCTTTCAGTTCTATTCTTCTTTAAATTCAAATGATTCCGTGAAAATCACTCACGGGAATCATTTGGTTTGGATGAACCCACCGGTCAGTTACAAGCAACAAACAAGAATGAAGAAATGCAAATTATACAATTTTGTATTTCCAATTTTCATTTTATTTTATAGGGCTATACGGACTCGAACCGTAGACCTTCTCGGTAAAACAGATCAAACTTATTATTATCAAAATGATCTGAACTGTTTCAAAGACCCAACATGCATTTTTTTTGCATTGGGCTCTTTCATTAACTGATAGAAATATCAGCCAATCCGCCATATTTTTTCTTAACAGAAAAATAAGATAAGGAGATGGCTCCACGTGCCCTGAGTCATTATTTGGGATTCTGATCCAGGAGCACTACCAAAGTGTTTCAAGGGTGGGATTATCTTGACGTAGGTCTGCCTCTGGCCTAGATCATTTTTAGTTAAATGAAGTCTCTATCGTTCGGCTTAAAAAATAAAATATGAAACTTCATACACCTTGAAGTTCATAGGACGAAAAGAGAGTTTTTGAGGGCCTTGTACTCATTATGCCTAGCATTGAATGTACTGGTATTCACCTTATCAATATCTCAAATCAATGATGGGGTCTGTTTGGTACCTAAAAGGGGCATCCAAATCAGACCAAACCTTTTGTCAGGCTATTGTTCCCTCAAAGTTATGGAGTAAGACATCGATTTCTCAATAAGATCCAATTTTTGGATTGTATGACGGACTCCCCTGAAAACCATTGGCGCGCGTGTAAACGAGGTGCTCTACCAACTGAGCTATAGCCCTTACTTAATGCTTGTAATGCATATTTTATCATGTATATAATTTCTTGTCAAGATGAATATTCTATAATCCAACATCCTGAAGTTTTGAGTGGTCTTGCTTAGATTAGTATTGCTTAGAAGTAATATGATATTTATAATCCATCGACGGGATGGGTCCCATTTGGTTGTCTTTGGGATGAGAAATGACCTACTTAACTCAGCGGTTAGAGTATCGCTTTCATACGGCGGGAGTCATTGGTTCAAATCCAATAGTAGGTAGAACTTATTAGATACCGGAGTCAATGGTATCTAATAAGTTTTTTTGCCCCATTTCTTTCTATTTTTTTTATTTTTGAATTGCGTTGGATCGAAATTGGATTCTGCTTGATTGGATTCGCTCGACAGAATTCAATCAAAATAGGGTTTCGAAACAGAACTTTTTTTATTTGAATTATTCGAACGCCCCAACCGGTTATGAAATCGCATTGACAGCCTCGACTCTTGTCCTAGCTCGTCGGAGAGCTAGATTTGCCTCAA